AGATAGGAACACATTCCAACCAATTCCCAAAAAAAATAAATTTGTATCAAATTTGAACTAGTAACTAATCCTACCATGGAAGTACTGAAAAAACTCATATAAGCAAAAAATCTCAAGTATCCTTGATCGTGAGCCATATAATTATCACTATAAATAAGAACCATGATTCCAACAGTAGTGATTAACATTGACATAATAGAAGTAAGTGGATCGATCAAGCAGCCGAATTCTAAAGAAAAATCATTATCGAGTGTCCAAGACCATACATATTGGTGGATAGAACTGCTATTTACTTGCTGAATAGACAGATTAGTTGAAAAAATCATGACTATACTTAACAATAAAATACTTGGAAAAGCCCACATACGACGAAGATTTTTTGTTGCTGTCGGAAAAAGAAGAAGGCCCACTCCTATTAACATAGGAACTGGAAGTGGAACGAAAGGTAAAATCCACCCATATTGATATGTTTGTTGCATAAGAAAATTGAAATTCATAATTACATAATTAATTGTTTCCGATTTATCGGATTTTACTTCTTTTGAAAGGAGTCAATAAAAAAATGAAAATATGCACTAACTTAAATATAAAAATATTTTTTTTATTTCTTTTTACTTATTCTTTCTAAACTTCTTGTAAATATTGCAAATATTCAAATCAAGAAGTTCCAATTGGTCAAATCATATGAAAGACAAAGATTAATTATGAGTCTCCTTCTAGTTTGAAAATTCAAGTCAAATTTGGACAAGTTACTCAAAATATTCTTCTTTTTTTTTAGAAAAATTTTATGCGATTTTACCATATCGTTCACAGTCTATTCTTTTAGAATTTTAGAAAAAAAAATTATCTAGAAAAGCGCAGATTTTTTTTGAACAATAGATGTCTTTCACATCCAGCTATACGAATGAGTAATCTCTTCATTTTATTTAAATGGCAGTTCCAAAAAAACGTACTTCTGCATCAAAAAAGCGTATTCGTAAAAATTTTTGGAAAAGGAAAGGCTATTGGGCGGCGTTAAAAGCATTTTCTTTAGGGAAATCTCTTTCTACCGGGACTTCAAAAAGTTTTTTTGTGCGACAGACAAATAAAATCAAAAAATAAGTTATTAAGAAATAAAGCGGAAAACCTTAGAACAATATAAATCGACCTGACTCAAAAATGGAACGCTTCCGTTTCAAAAAAAAATTCCCCAATTCCATTTCCTGGTAAATTAATCAATGGGAAATGGAATTCTTCTGGTTACTTTGACCGAATTCAAACAAAGTTTTTTTAACAAAAAAAAAACACAAGATACTTGATTTAAATTTTCGTATATTTTCTTGCCAGGACGGGAGTCTTTTTTTCCCATCAATCTATTTGTACTATAAATATTTTTTGTACAACTTTCTTACTTTTTAATTTCTATAAATTCTTATATAGAGCCCATATATCTCTCCCCATCAATTCACGCAAAAACACTTAATGAAAATATTCTGGATAAATGGGTGTGAATTTTGAATAATCTAAAATCTTTTTTGGTTCATTCATAAAACAGATTTTTGGGTTGTACTTTTTGAAATTAAAATCAAATAACTCAAAAACGGTAAATTTTAAAAAATGTTTTTTTGGGGGGGCTTAATGCATAGTAAAACTTGCTGCTTTTACAAGAGTTCCAAGTCTAAAACCCACAATAAAACTAAAACAATGAACCTTCAAGTACATATTTGAAGAAATTTGTATTCATCAATTTGAATCTTTCCAACAAAATATTGCATTCTTAAATCTAGACGATTTCTTATTCATAGGCTATTATAGGGTCAAGACAAGCCGCTATGGTGAAATTGGTAGACACGCTGCTCTTAGGAAGCAGTGCTAGAGCATCTCGGTTCGAGTCCGAGTGGCGGCATAACATGTCCTAAAAAAAGAAAATAGATCCTATAATGAATAATAATGAATTCAATTTCGGATTTCGATTTTATAATTAAGGAACTTTTTTTTATGATATTTTCAACTTTAGAGCATATATTAACTCATATTTCTTTTGCGACTGTTTCAATTCTAATTACAATTCATTTGATAACTTTTTTTGTCGATGAAATCGTAAAACTATATGATTCATCCGAAAAGGGCATGATAATGATCTTTTTGTGTATAACAGGATTATTAATTTCTCGTTGGATTTATTCAAAACATTTTCCACTAAGTGATTTATATGAATCGTTAATCTTCCTTTCATGGAGTTTTTCTTTTATTTATATCGTTCCATATTTCAAAAAAGAAAAAAATATTCTAAACACAATAATTCGCCCAAGTGTTATTTTTTCCCAGGGATTTGCTACCTCAGGTCTTTTAACTGAAATACACGAATCCACAATATTAGTACCCGCTCTTCAGTCCGAGTGGTTAATAATGCATGTAAGTATGATGATATTAGGATATGTAGCCCTTTTATGTGGATCATTATTATCAGTATCACTTCTAGTCATTACAGTTAGAAAAAATAGAAGATTTTTTTCTACGAATAATCGTTTATTAAATTTAAATGAGTCATTTTTACTTGGTAAAGTCAAATACATGAATGAAGGAAAAGGAAAAAATGTTTTACAAAAAACTTCTTTTTTTTCTCCAATAAATTATTATAAGTCGCAATTGATTCAACAATTGGATTATTGGAGTTATCGGGTTATTAGTCTAGGATTTCTCTTTTTAACGATAGGAATTCTTTCTGGAGCAGTATGGGCTAACGAAGCATGGGGATCCTATTGGAGTTGGGACCCAAAAGAAACTTGGGCCTTTATTACTTGGATCATATTTGCAATTTATTTACATACTCAAACAAATATAAAATGGAAGGGTACAAATTCAGCAATTGTAGCGTTTATTGGGTTTCTTATAATTTGGATATGCTATTTTGGAGTAAATCTATTAGGAATAGGGTTACATAGTTATGGTTCATTTACATTAACATCTAATTAAATTCAAAAAGCTTACTACTTACGAATAGGAATAGAAAAGCATACAACGCATATGAATATCATTTTGTGTGAACTAGCGAGAGCCCCGTGACTTTGATTCGCGGCACTCTCGCCAGTTCTAGTTCAAATTTTTTTTTTTTTTACTTAACACAAGAGAAGAAAAAGCCTTCTTTTTTTTTCATTGTACAACGAACCTCTTTGGAAACGATAAGATCGTTTTTTCATTTTTTTATCAATAAAAAAACGATCTATAAAAAGAATTAGATAGGATAACTTCAACCTTTTCAACTGATAGTGAAAGAACGAAATCTGGGTATATACCAATACCGAGTACGGGTAAAAAAATAGATATTGAAAGAAATAATTCTCGCGGCCCAGAATCAAAAAAATAAGAGTTTGGGCCGTTAAATATCTTGTATCCATAGAACATCTGGCGTAACATAGATAATAAATAAATAGGGGTTAATATCATTCCAATTGCCATTACAAAAGTAATTGGGATTTTTGTCATTAAAAGAAATTTTGGACTAGTAACTAATCCAAAAAATACTATTAATTCGGCAACAAAACCACTCATACCTGGTAATGCGAGGGAGGCCATCGAAAAACTACTGAACATCGTGAACATTTTTGGCATTGGGATAGCTATTCCACCCATTTCATCAAGATAAAGAAGACGTATTCTATCATAAGTTGTTCCGGCCAAGAAAAAAAGTGCAGCACCGATAAATCCATGAGAGATTATTTGTAAAAGGGCTCCGTTGAGCCCCATATCCGTGATAGAACCAATTCCTATAATTATAAAACCCATATGAGATACAGAGGAATAGGCTATTCTTTTTTTTAAATTCCGTTGACCCAGAGATGTTGAAGCTGCATAGATTATTTGCATTGCGCCCACTATTATCAACCAAGGAGAAAATAGAGAATGAGCATGAGGAAAAAATTCCATATTGATCCGAACTAATCCATACGCTCCCATTTTTAATAAGATTCCGGCTAGAAGCATACAAGTACTATAATGCGCTTCTCCGTGGGTATCTGGTAACCATGTATGTAGGGGTATGATTGGTAATTTGACAGCAAAAGCAAGAAAAAATCCACTATAAAATAATATTTCCAAGGCCGCGGGATAGGACTGATTAGCCAATATTTCAAAATTTAATGTTGGTTCAGTAGAACTATATAAACCGACACCCAGAACTCCCATTAAAAGAAAAATAGAACCCCCTGCCGTGTACAAAATAAATTTTGTAGCCGAATACAGGCGTTTTTTTCCTCCCCACATGGATACAAGTAGATAAACGGGAATTAATTCTAACTCCCACATGAGAAAAAAAAGTAAAAGATCTCGAGAAGAAAATAATCCTATTTGTCCACTGTACATTGCTAACATCAGGAAATGAAATAATCGAGAATCTCGAGTCACTGGCCAAGCCGCTAAAGTAGCTAAAGTAGTGATGAATCCCGTTAGTAAAATGGGTCCTATCGAGAGTCCATCTATTCCTAATCTCCAATGAAAATCCAAAAAAAGGATCCATTTATAATCCTCTATTAGTTGGATTAATGGGTCGTCTGATTGAAAATGATAGCAAAATGCATAAGTCGTTAGAAGAAGCTCTAAAATACACATACATATAGTATACCAACGTATTACTCTATTTCCCCTATGTGGAAGAAAAAAAATTAAGCAACCTGCAAATATTGGCAAAACCACAATTATTGTTAAACAAGGAAAATGGTTCGTGGTAAAGACAAGATACGCTTGGGCCATAAAAATCCGTGCTCAATTGAATTTGATTTTGAGCACGGATTTTGTCGGTAAAAAAAAAAAGAAAAATGGATTCAAGTAGAGTTTTATGGAATGTATCAATAAGAATGTATCAATAAGCTAGACCCATACTGCGAGTTGTTTCATGCCATAAATAAACCCGAACACTCAAAAAATCCGTTGGACACGCGGATTCACACCTCTTACAACCAACGCAGTCTTCGGTCCTTGGGGCAGAAGCGATTTGTTTAGCTTTACATCCATCCCAAGGTATCATTTCTAATACATCGGTGGGGCACGCCCGGACACATTGGGTACATCCTATACATGTATCATAAATCTTTACTGAATGTGACATTGGATCTATCCATTTTGAACGTCATAAATTTTCGATCTAGTAAACTAACTTATAAATGAATCCTATAAGTTAGATACCGGACGAATCAATGAGTGATCATAATCAATTTTCTTCCAAATTTCTTTATCAAAAAGGACCAAAATACTTTGATTTCTTGTGTTTTTGCAACCACAATCATACCTTACAGGTCTCAAACCTATTAATTTGAACTTATTTCTAAATATTCAATTTTCCACCGGTACAATGAATACTATTTATTCAACAAGTTTGATTGGTTAATACGAGTTGATTTTTTGTTACGATAAATTGATGAAACAATAGCCGGTCCAATAGCTGCTTCAGCGGCTGCAATAGTTATAACAAAAATGGAAAAAATGTCTCCTCTTAATTGACGATTATCAAAAATATCAGAAAATGTTACAAAATTTATATTAACTGAATTTAATAGAAGTTCAAGGCACATAAGGGCTCTAACCATATTTCGACTTGTGATCAATCCATAGATACCAACAGAAAATAAATAGGCACTCAAAACAAGTATATGTTCGAGCATCATTAATCAACTCCTTATCAATTTTGATTCGTTTTAATCTGAACAATAATTGAATAGACTCGATTCTAACAAATAACAAATATGAAACAGGAAAATCGATTGGTAATAGATCGATATAAAACGAAAGCCTTTCTATTCGATTAAAAAAAAAAGTAATTCAAATTAACAAATTATAGCTTTTGTGTTAGTTAATTCGATTTGAATTACTTGTTGATTTCTTATTGACGAGCTATAGAAATAGCACCTATTAAAGCGACTAAAAGGATTATTGAAATGAGTTCAAATGGAAGAAAAAAATCCGTTGCTAAATGAATTCCAATTTGTTGGCTATTACTTATCAAATCTTGTTCTAAAATATGATTTGATTTTGTAGTCCAGCTGATCCCATACCAGGCCGTATCTGGAATAGTAGTAATTAGTGAAATAAAAAGACTTGTACAAATCATTGAAGTAACCCCATCCCCAACGGTCCAAAGGTGAAAATCTTTGTAATATTCTGAACCATTCATAAACATCACAGCAAAAATTATTAAAACATTTATAGCTCCTACATAAATAAGGAGCTGCGCAGCAGCTACAAAATAGGAGTTCGATAGAATATAGAATAAGGATATACAAAAAAGAACCAATCCCAACGAAAAGGCCGAATAAATTGGATTCGGAAGTAATACTACTGCCAGACTTCCTAATATAAGACCCGATCCTAGAAAGACTAAAAGAAAATCGTGTATTGGTCCGGGTAAATCCATTTGATTTTATCAAAAAAATCGAAATATTTCATGTCTTTGTTGACCTGACCAGGAAAAAAGAAGTTATCCTTTTTTTTTATTTTAACATATACATATTAATTTAATTGAATTTGAATGAATCGGGATGATTTGGATTGATGTAAATACAGGACTGCTTTTTTTTTGTTTCGAAAGCAAAGGTTAAAACTTTATCTTTATATTTTATATTATTACATTATTCGAATAGAAAGTCATTTTAAATGAAAATCAAGCCACGACCCTCACCAACTAACCGTTCTTCTGTATTCACCAAGCAAAAACCTGATCCCTTTAACTCCAAAAAATTTCAAAAGCTTTTTTTTTTTTGAATTTATAAATGTTTTGTAAAGCGAGAGTTTTATACATTGTTGAGTTGAGGTAAATTCGAAGAAATTGTTCGAATTGTGTAATCTTCAATTATTGAGACCGGTAACCGACCTAAAGCAATTTGATTATAATTCAATTCATGACGATTATAAGTAGAAAGCTCATATTCTTCGGACATTGATAAACAATTTGTTGGACAATACTCAACACAATTACCACAAAATATACAAATTCCAAAATCAATACTGTAATTAAGTAATCGTTTCTTTCGAATATCCATTTGCAATTTCCAATCTACAACGGGTAAATCTATAGGACATACACGAACACATACTTCACAAGCAATGCATTTATCAAATTCAAAGTGGATTCGGCCTCGGAAACGTTCTGATGTAATCAATTTTTCGTAGGGGTATTGAATAGTTACAGGTAAACGATTTGCATGGGACAAGGTAATCACGAAACCTTGACCAATGTACCTGGCAGCTCGTATTGTTTGTTGACCAGAGTTCAAGAACCGAGTTAGCATAGGGAACATGTCGGAATATCTATAAATAAATTTACTCGTTTATTTCTCTTGTTTGAGACAAGTTATGAAGAATAGAATATTCTATTCCTTTACAGTGAAAGAAGTTGGAACGAAGTCGTTAATAATAGATTACCCAAAGAAATAGGTAAAAGAAATTTCCATCCAAGATTTAATAGTTGGTCCATTCTCAGTCTTGGTAAAGTCCATCTTGTTGCAATAGAAATGAATAAGAACAAATAAGTTTTAGCCAGTGTAATAAAGATACCGATTATTGTTCCAAAAACCTTCCCTCTTTGATTTATGTCAAATAACTCAGGATCAAATAGGTTTGGAATAGAAAGATTCCACCCCCCCAAGTAAAGAACTGTTACAAATAATGAAGAAATTAGTAGATTTAGATACGAAGCAACATAAAATAAGCCAAATTTTATACCTGAATATTCGGTTTGATAACCAGCTACTAATTCTTCTTCTGCTTCTGGTAAATCAAAAGGTAATCTCTCACACTCGGCTAGAGAAGAAATTAGAAAAATGATAAACCCTATAGGTTGACGCCACAAATTCCATCCCCAAAAACCATATTTGGATTGTGTTTCAACTATATCAACTGTACTTAAACTGTTAGATAATCATAGTCGACAATAACATCACTGCTTTCATCGCTATTACAGAACCGTACATGAGATTTTCACCTCATACGGCTCCTCATAGGTCACAAATCAATCTAAGAACCTTTCAAATTGGTAGGATCGATAGAGAATAAAACTCTTATCCTAAGGCCTAGAATTAGACTAATGGAATTCTGTCTGCTATATTTATAATTATAATAAAAAAGTGCTTCTGAATTGATCTCATATTTTAAGAATTTTCATTTTTCTTTTTTGATTAAAAACTTATCCTTGAATGAGAAAAAATACTTTTTAGAGGAATATCCCATAGATATTTCAACTTCTCGTTTTCGATTACGAAAAAGAATTTAGGCATTGCATAACAAGAATTGGATTTCGTTCCTATTCTCCTTTCTCAGAAAAGAGGTATTATTCGCATTATCAAAAGTAAAAGATTTCTTCGTTTTGATAGTTATTTACTTAATCGGTGGACAGGAACATACTCTGGGTCGAAATCGTGGGGAGTACTTCTTAAGAATTTCTACCAACTTAAAGCCCCAATTCGAATTATTTTTCTATAACAAAAATATCCTATTGGATAATTTTCAGAATCTCCATTACTAATCCTTTGTGTATCTTGGTCTTCCTAACCATCCACTCGTTTTTTTAATCTTTCATTAGGATAATACATCTATGCTATGGTAATAGTATAGAAAAAACCCATACAATTGATCTTTTAAACCCGCTTCAAGTCATCAGCCAATCTTGGGGTAAACAGCCTTGACTGCTTATGTTTACTTTCACTTAATTCTTATTCTTGTACGTAGGAAATGAGATTTCATTCTTTTAACAGCAAGTTTGTAAGCCGTTTTATTTCACTCATAGAACTATCTGGTTTAATTCATCAACTCAATGATGAATAAAAAAATCGATAGTCAAATCATTTGACTTTACTTGTTAGAAAGAAAAGAAATGGGGGAATTTTTATGTCTCACCGAATCACACGTAGAGATATTGATAATACACATAGAGTTAATGGTATTTCATAACTAATTGATTGAGCAGCAGCCCTTAATCCACCTAAAAAGGAATATTTATTATTTGATCCATATCCTGACATAAGCAATCCAACGGGAGCAAGACTTGAAATGGCGATCCATAAAAAAACACCAATACTAAGATCAGCTAGAATAAAGCGACAACTAAAGGGAATTATTGAATAACTTAGTAAAATGGATATGACTGCTATGGATGGACCAATACTGAATAAACGAGTATCTCCTCTAGATGGAAGAATATTTTCTTTGAAAAGTAGTTTTGTACCGTCGGCTAAAGCTTGAAGAATTCCCAAAGGCCCCGCGTATTCGGGTCCAATACGTTGCTGTATCCCTGCGGATATTTCTCTTTCTAACCAAACAATTACTAGAACACCCAGTGTGATTCCTAATACAAGAATGAAAATAGGGACAAGCATCCCTATGATTCCATAAAATTCTTTTAAGGATTCCAATCTGGAAAAAGAATGGATAGCTTCTATTTCTATTATATCAATTATCATTTCAACGATCAACTTCTCCCATAATGATATCTATACTACCTAGTATCGTCATAATATCAGCCAATTTCATTCTTTTAACTAACTGCGGAAGAATTTGCAAGTTGATAAACCCCGGCGGTCGGATTTTCCATCGCCAAGGAAAAACACTCTGATCTCCGATCAGAAAAATTCCCAATTCTCCTTTTGGTGCTTCGACTCTTACATAAAGTTCTTGCTTGGACAATTCAAAAGTGGGAGAAGGCTTTTTACTAATAAATCGATATTCAAAATCATTCCATTCAGGGTCTTTTATTCTATCAAAGCGCCGGCTTTCTAAATTCTCATACGGCCCCCCTGGAATTCCTTCCAAGGCTTGTTGGATTATTTTTATGGATTCTGTCATTTCACTAATTCGTACTAAATAACGAGCTAATGAATCCCCTTCTTTTTGCCATTGAATCTCCCAATCAAATTCGTCATAACACTCATAACGATCAACTTTACGAAGATCCCATTGTATTCCGGAAGCTCGTAGCATTGGCCCCGATAAACCCCAATTTAGTGCTTCTTCTCCGCCAATAATACCTACGCCTTCCACTCGTTCTAAAAAAATAGGATTTCGGGTAATAAGCTTTTGATATTCAGCAACCCCAGTTAAAAAATAATCGCAAAAATCCAAACATTTATCTACCCATCCATAAGGTAGATCAGCAGCGACCCCTCCGATACGAAAATAATTATGCATCATGCGCATACCGGTAGCAGCCTCGAATAGGTCATATATCAATTCTCGTTCTCGAAAAATATAGAAAAAGGGGGTCTGTGCCCCAATATCTGCCATAAAAGGGCCAAGCCATAACAAATGGGAAGCGATACGACTCAACTCCAGCATAATAGCTCTAATATAGCTAGCCCTTTTAGGTACTTGAATATTGCCTAGCTGTTCAGGTCCATTTACAGTTATTGCTTCTGTAAACATGGTAGCTAAATAATCCCAACGTGTTACATAAGGCAAATATTGTATAATTGTTCGATTTTCCGCAATTTTCTCCATTCCTCTATGTAAATAACCTAATATGGGTTCACAGTCAATAACATCTTCACCATCGAGAGTAACGATCAGTCGAAGAACACCATGCATTGATGGGTGGTGAGGCCCCATATTCACTATCATAAGGTCATTTCTTGTAATTGGTGTAATCATAAGTTTTTCCCGAGTCAGTCTTCCATGCATTTCTGAAAGTAAAAAGAAGTTCATTCAAATTTAAATGACTAAGCTCATCAAATGGTATCGTGCTTCAAATTAACGCGTTTTTATTTCTCGAATATCCAACTCATCAATTAATTCTTTATAGCGTCCTCTCCTTCTTTTTGACAAATAGGCTAGTAGTCGTTGACGTTTTCCCAAAATTTTGCGCAAACCTCTCTGAGATGAAAAGTCTTTTTTGTGCAATTCCAAATGTGAAGTAAGTCTCCTTATCTTCGTGGTGAAACTGAATACTTGAAATTCAACAGACCCTTTATTTTCTTCGTTTTCTTTTTGAGAAATAATCGAAATTACTGAATTTTTTACCATAAAAAAATGCTCCTTTTTCCTTGTCCAGATATGGATTTTACCGATCAGTAATAATAATGCTATTAGTTTTTATGTGGTATATACAATAATTTAATGCAAATAACTCCTAATTTTCTGAATTCAGACCAATCAATCAAATTTGAAATTCTATTTAGATAGGAATAGAAAACGAGTGGTACATTTTCGCATCGAAAAATTGAGACCTAAAATTCAGAAGTTTCTGTTAATTCATTTCGAGATTTAATTGAGATATTAGTCAAAGTCATTTCATATTGGATACTCGAATGAGATGTGAGATAAGAAAAGCGCATGATCTGTCTATTTGTTTACTTTCATATACCCTAGAAATTCTATTTTCTATTCTAGGGTATATAGAAATAGGATCTAGGATATATAGAAAAAGTGTATTATTCACAGAATTTCAATCACGGATACAGATGTATTCTTAACATACTGAAACGACTGCCATTATTGGTATCAAACCAATAACGATTCATACAAGCTAAATCTTCTAATCGATAATTAGGCCAAAGAAAGAGCTTTAATTTCATTAATTTATTTTTCTCTCTATTAATATTGTCATGTGAAACTTGGATGCTGTTTGTTACGTTCTTTTCATTCCAAAATACTAGATTTCTATCTATAGAATTTATATTCTTTGAATTGAAACAAATTAGAATTCTCACTTTTCTACGACGTTTAAACGATAAAATATTTTCCGGAACAAGTAAATAAAAATGCTTTTTGTCTCTATTTGCGGTTATTCTTTGATGTGGTAAAATAGTTTCATCCAAATTTTTCTTAGAAACATATCTTTGCTCTTGATATTTTTGATTAATTTGATGCTTACTCTTATGAAGCAACGAAATACCTATGGTTTGGTACATAATAAATTGTCCGTCTTTTTTGCCAGCCAGACGAAGTGGTTGTACAATCAATACTCCTTTCTTCATCAACTCTGAGAGAGTCAAATTCTTTTGAATCAACATTATATCCAAACTCATTTCTCTCTTTTGAATGGAGGATATAGTAATTTTTCTTGGATCTATCAGTCTAAGCAGGAGACAATAGATCTTGATATTATTGATCATTCTTTGATTCAAAGTTGCGTCCCATCTCAATTGAAAAAGCAAATAATGTTTCAGGAAGAAATCGAGTTCTGCTTCTGTATTGCTTTTGTATTGTTTTTTCTTTTTCCCCTTTTTCATGTCCGAGCTTGCATAATTTTCTTCAATATCTTTTTGTTGTGAGAAAACAGATCCGCGATCTCCTTGGCTTATGGGTTCTTCTTCATTTCGATGCTTTTTATTCGATGCTATCAACAAATTTATCTTTTTCTTTTCATTAATATTTATATTTTTACTGCTATTTAAATTTAAAAGAAGTAATTTGCTTGGTATAAACCAAGGTTTCATTTTATATGCTTTATAAAGTAACACAAATTCTGGGAAGAGCCAAAACTCCAGATCCGATATAGGACCCTTTAGCCTTTTTTCATTCATTCCCATCCAATCAAAAAACCCTTTGTGGGAATTTTGTGAATTGGTTTCTGGAATCATAAGATATAAAATAGTTTTTTTAGAAATTATTTGAGAGTTGTTAGTACGAATGTGCGCATTTTGATATCTATTGGTATCAATTAGGATCCAGGCCTCAATATCGACTTTTTGTCTAAGATAAAAATTGAAAATTTTCCAAGCAAAATATTTTCTATCAGCTGGTTTTTCCATATATGGAATATCAACCTGCCCTAGATCATTTGGAATAGGGATGTTCCTCCGTATATCAAAAAGGTTTGTTTTAGACCTGTTATAAGTATAAGAAATTTCTTGCTTCTTATTTCCTTGAAAGGGAGGTCTATAAAAAAAGCATTCCGGTTTATTTTCATAATTAATAAATTTATATGATAAAAGATTATATCTATAGTATTTTCGAAAATTATCTTTTTCAGTAGATAATAAATATACTTCAGATTTTTTTTTGGAACCAACTAACAGGTCTTTTTCATATGAATGCTGCTTGCTAAAATTTGCCTTTTTGGCTATACAACGCTGGCGAACTCTATTTCGCCATTTTTCTGGTATTAATTTCGACCATCTGATCTGAGATAAATGGTATTGAAAATGCCCTTTTAACCAGTTTTTCCATTTATTAGTTTCATAGCGCGGAAGTTTCTTATTTGCTAATTTCGAATGATCCATTCCTTGTCTTTCAAAAGAATCCTTTATTTTAGACTTAAGAAAAGGGGGTATTCTTTGATTTTGATATTGAACAACAGATCTTACCGAGTTACTAATTTTTATTTGTGATAATTTGTAAAATACATATGCTTGTGACATGTAGGATAAGTCATAAAAAATACGTGAAGTTTCTTTAATATTTCGAATCTTATCAAGTGGCTTTTTTATAGCCGAAATAAACGAAATTGGAGTTTTCTTTTTTGTATTAATTGTTGCTTGTTTTCTTTCATTATTGTAAATAAATTTATCAATAAATTTTTTTGTTAATTTAAGAAAAAATTCTGTATTTATTCTGGGAATATTAATGATAGATACAAATATATCTGTATAGATTTTTTCAATGAAAATTTTTAAAAGGGAGGGTAATTTACAGATTAATCGAGCATTTCTTCTTTTTAATATTTGCCATTTTTCAAATCTTTTAGCATTAGAATTTGTTTTGTTAGGACTAAGATTTTTTATTCTTGGAGTTACTTTTTTTTTCTCTTTTGAGATTTTTTCTAGTTGATTTCGGATTGTACTTGTTCTATCAGTGACATCTTTCGTTTTTTTTTCTGTCAATGGAGAATTTGTCCAACTCGGAGATGCAATTTGACTAAATGATTCGTGAATTATCTCATTGCTTATCGTGGAATCTTTTTCTTCTTTAAGTTCGTTCGATTTATATACTTCTCTTAATCTAAACAATAGAATTGGATTTACTTTTGAAAGTTCTTTTATTATTTTTTTTATAAAAAAAATACCTCCGAAAACCCATTTTTTGATTTCTTTTGAAACCTTTGGAAGTAATTTGGTTTTTTCTTTGAAAACTGTTAGAACTCGCAAATACTTCTTTTTTAATTTTTCAATTTGTTTTTTGAATTCCTTAAAAATGGGTTTAAAAAAAGAAGGACGTTTTCGGGGCGGACCAAAAGGAAGTTCTGCTTCCATTCCCCAAATTGTTAAAAAACAAAAATCATCTTTTTCTTTTTTCTTTTTCATTAGATCTTTCTGCGAGGATCGTAGTTTGGATTTGCGCCAAGGTTTCAGACAGAACGGAAACAATATTTTTATCTGAATACCATCTGTCAACCAATTTTTTGGAAATTCTGTTTCGGATAATGGAACCCCATTATAGGTACATTTAAGATGTACCTCTCTATTCCATTCCTGGAAATCCTCAGCCCATTCAGGAAGTTCGAATAGGAGTATACGGCCAATATTTTTTGTAATTATTAATAAAGGTAATAGAATACTTTTTCTAAAAATAGATTGAGTTAGTAACATACAACCTCTTATTACTTGCGCAAGTGGAATGCTATCCCAGGCCTCTGCTATCTCTATTCGAACTTTTTCCTTTCTTTTGTTCTTTGCTTTTTTTTCTTCTCTTTTTGTTTGTTCTTTTGTATACTCTACCGTTTTGAATGCTTCTCCCTTACCCACCCAATTTCGAAAAAAAAGTTTAATCAATCCGGAGATATCAAAAGAAAAAAGAGGGAATTTTTGTAGTCTTTCAAAAAAAAGGAGGGAATGCACATTTGCTTGAAACAATTCTGAAATAACTATTTTACGTCTTTGAGCTCGCATAGAACCTTTGATTATATTCCGCCGAAAGTCTGATTGTTGTGAATAACGTATCAAAGCCACTTCGTCGATTTCATCGGGCATATTAGTATCCGTAATATTAGAATCACTATTCTCCCTGTTAACAGTAAAAATTACTACACGTTTGCCCTTTCTTGAACGAATTTGATGATCTATTGGTACGTCTTCTTGATATTCTCCTGATTGTTGTTCTAAA